TTTTTATATGATATCCGCGATTCCTCTCGATTTGTAATCCAATACACAAATTAATGGGTTCCGTTAGATTAGCTATATACTGTGTGTTATCAACGATTTCCACAGAAGTTGGTAAGATGATGTCTTGAGCAGTTACACATCCAGGACCCTTGACACAAATAGACGCGTTGCGAGTTCCATATAGATTACTTCTCAATACAATTTCTTTCAAATTCATTAAAATTTCATGTACTGATTCTTGAATACCTACTATGGTAGAATATTCATGTGGTATTTTTTCAAATTTTGCACGGGTGATACATGTTCCTTCTATTTCACCAAGCAAAGCTCTTCGCATCGCAATGCCTATTGTATCGGCTTGCCCTTTCAGAAGGGGAGATAGAATAAAGCGTCCATAATAAAGACGCTTACTGTCTGCTCTTGATTCAACACACTTCCACTGTAGTGTCCGAGTAGATACTCTTACTTTCTCTCGAACCATAATAATATTATTTGATCAGATAATTGAATCGTTTATTTCTCTTGAAATCTCTTTCATTTTGATTTCTACACACGTCTTTTTTTAGGAGGTCTACAGCCATTATGTGGCATAGGGGTTACATCACGTACGAAACTTAATAGTATACCACTTCTACGAATAGCTCTTAATGCTGCATCTCTTCCGAGACCAGGACCTTTTATCATGACTTCTGCTCGTTGCATACCTTGATCTACTACTGTCCGAATAGCATTTCCTGCTGCGGTTTGAGCAGCAAATGGTGTCCCCCTTCTTGTACCATTGAATCCACACGTACCGGCGGAGGACCACGAAATTACCCGACCCCGTAGATCTGTAACAGTCACAATGGTATTGTTGAAACTTGCTTGAACATGAATAACTCCCTTTGGTATTCTACGTGTACTTTTACGTGAACCACTACGGGCATTCCTACGTGAACCAGTTCTTGGTATAGATTTTGCCATACTTTATCATCTCATAAATAGAAATTCGAGATATATGGATATATCCATTTCATGTCAAAACAGATCCTATTTTTTTCATTGGGTCCTTTACGTTAGAGAGCCCCTTTTCAAAAGATTATCCTTGTCTTTGTTTATGTCTCGGATTCGAACAAATTACTATAATTCGTCCCCTTCTACGGATCAGTCGACATTTTTCACAAATTTTACGAACGGAGGCCCTTATTTTCATAGTTGTCGTTCCTTAACTTAATTCTGACTCTATTTATTGGAAGAAAATAAGTTTCTTGAAATGTTGAACCTCAAATTGTATCCCCATGAAGGGAATGCTGAAGTTGAAAAAACAACCTAATCATTCGAATTCTTGTTGTGCCATCTATAAATTAAATTATACGCCCTCGGGGTGAATCATAACGACTTACTTCAATTTTGCCCCTCTCCCCCCATAGTATACGTGTAAAACTCCGTCGGATCCTTCATGAAACATAACCTAGAATTAGATCTTCATTATCGAAAAACCCTGAGCATACATACCATTGAGAAGGAGAAGTGATTCATTAATTAAACCTTCCTGAATCCATTTTTTTGTTCTTTCATTCTAGGTAAAAGCCCTAGAAGTATCACCTAATGTAGTAGGAATGATATCAACTAACCCACCCTTTTTTCTTTTGACAAATAGGAAATTCCGGATCCAATTCGGATATCAGAACAGAAAGATTACCATATATAACACAAAATTTCTCCGCCGATTCCTTCTAGTCGAGCCTCTCGGTCTGTCATTATACCTCGAGAAGTAGAAAGAATTACAATCCCCATCCCGCCTAAAATTCTAGGAATTCGTTGATAGTTCGAATAGATTCGTAGGCCAGGCCTACTGATACGTTTTAAATTTAAAATAGTTCGATAGGGTCCTTTCCTATTCCTTCTATGTCGTAGGGTTAAAACCAAAAAATATTTGTTGTTTTCCTGATGCTTCCTCACGTTTTTGATAAAACCTTCTCTTAAAAGTATTTTAACAATGTTTTCCGTGATGTTAGTGGATGCTATTTGAATCGTCCCTTTTCTATTCATGTCAGCATTTCGTATAGAGGTTATTATGTCAGCAATAGTGTCCCTACCCATGATAAACTAAAATTTTGGTTTCCTCCCATTTTTGATATAATCAACATGCTATTTTTTATTTATTTTTTCATTTTTCTATTTTATTAAATAAAGGGATATGCGTCAGATACAACCTAATCCACTAATTAATCTATTTCATCCAAATACTATGTATAATATAACTATATTACGTATGATCTCATCTTATAATACCTCAGGTGCTAATGAAACTATTTTAGTGAAATTTAACTGTCTCAATTCTCGGGCAATCGCACCAAAAACTCGAGTTCCTTTTGGATTTCCTTCTTGATCAATCACAACTGCAGCATTATCATCATATCGTATTATCATACCGTTGTCACGTTTAAGTTCTTTACAAGTACGTACAATTACAGCTCTGATCACCTCTGATCTTTCTAGAGGTGTGTTTGGTAATGCTTCCTTGATCACAGCAACAATAATGTCACCGATATGAGCATATCGGCGATTACTAGCTCCTATGATTCTAATACACATTAATTCTCGGGCCCCGCTGTTATCCGCTACATTCAAATGGCTTTGAGGTTGAATCATATCATTTTTGAATCTGTTCTTTCAATGTTAATGCAAAGGGCGAAGTAAAAAAAAAAAGAAATATTGTTTGTCAAAAAGAAACCTGCAATTGTTTTTTTATCCCCAAGACTTCTTTTCTTTGGTTCTACGTTCCTATCCCGAAATAAAAAATTGAGTTCGTATAGGCATTTTGGACGCCGCTATTGAAATAGCCTTTCTGGCTATATTTTCTGCTACTCCGCCCATTTCATAAAGTATTCTACCTGGTTTAACGACAGCTACCCAATATTCGGGAGATCCTTTACCCGAACCCATACGTGTTTCCGTAGGTCTTACCGTAACTGGTTTGTCTGGAAATATACGTACCCATATTTTTCCACCACGGCGCACATTTCTTGTCATTGCTCGTCGCCCTGCTTCTATTTGTCTAGATGTGATCCAAGCGGGTTCAAGTGCCTGAAGAGCATATTTACCGAAACAAATACGATTACCTCGATAAGATATTCCTTTCATTCTTCCTCTATGTTGTTTTCGAAATCTGGTTCTTTTAGGGTTATAGTTGATGGTTCTTTCTCAATTCCATCTCTACTACAGAACCGGACATGAGAGTTTCTTCTCATCCGGCTCATCGCGAATGAAACGATTCGAATTTTAGAATTTTATGAAAATATATTGAATCATGGATTCTTTGAGATTTCATCTAATCTATTAGAAATTTCTATATCTTGTTTGGATATATACTTAAACATGTATTTTTTTTCTAGATAATTATTCCTATTTCTAGATAATGAGATAATGTGGTTTTTTTATAACGAATCTTTATTTTGTTTTGCCTTTGATCATATTATCATATTGGATCGAACAAGATTGAGTAATGTAAAAGGAGATTGAGTAATCGAATAAAAACCTTCGCGGGCGAATATTTACTCTTTCAATATCTATTTTAGTTGTAGGGTTAGCTCATGAATTCTCGGAATAAATGAATTGGTCCCTGGTTCGTTCCGCCATCCCACCTAATGAATTATTAGGATTCATTTTTCAATAGAATCTTACGTATTCATAGGTTCCATCGTTCCCATCGCTTCGCAATTAATGGTTAGGTTTGAATTCTACAATGGAGCCCCTCATGAAATTTGTTCTTGAGTCAAATCTTTTTAGTCTTTATTGGCTCGAGGCTCTTGATTTTTTTCTATGAATAGATTCATATACTTATGGATGAATCAGTATTGATGCTTTATTACACTGCCTTTTATGAGATGACTCCTAAACCTTACATATATTGGAATCCTATATCATTGATATTCTTTTTCTTTCTTTCTCTCAACCTTCCCTTTATCTGCATATTTTTTTTATATCATAATCAGATTTATTTTTTTTTGTTTATGTAAGAACGATTTCAGTTGCTACAATGATATGACCAATATATCATATCTTGACTGCTTTTTTGTATCCAGATAATGTGAAACGATGAGTTGGTTATTAGTTCTATAGTTATTAGTTCACAGTAGGGGTCTGTCCATTTTTTTGGAATTCGATCCTATCCTATAAAAAAAACCAACGAGTCGCACACTAAGCATAGCAATTATATGAAATCATCAATCAAGTTTTTATTCAAACCTATAGAATTGCTTATTTTTTTGATTTAAGAGAAAAAGCATGAAAAGAAAAAGTTTTTTTTGATTCTATTTTTTTTTTATCAGGATATAGTGTAAAGAGTAAAGACAGGTAAAGTATTCTTATTCTCCAAATATCCAAATTTTGATGCCTAATACTCCATAGACCGTTCGGACTCCATAGGAACAATAATCAATTTTAGCTCGAATGGTTTGTAGAGGAACCCTACCTTCTCTGATCCATTCGACACGTGCAATTTCTTTTCCGTCGAGGCGACCTGCAATTTGGACTTGAATTCCTTTTGTCTCTGCCTGTTCGGTTAATTCAATAGCCTTTTTTATTGCTTTGCGAAATGAAACTCTATTCTTTAACTGTCCGGCTATAAATTCTGCAAGAATATTAGGGTGCCCATAAGGGTTTGTAATTCTTATAATAGCAATGTTGAGTTTTCGGTTCACACAATTAAGTTCTTTTTGTACATTCATCTGTAATTCTTCGATTCTTCGCGTTTTGCCTTCTAGTAATAACTTTGGGAATCCCATATAGATTATGACTTGAATCAGATCAATTCTTTTTCGAATTTCTATGCGTGCAATTCCCTCCACACCAGAGGATATTCTCCTATTTTTTTGTAGATAATTCTTGATACAATTTCGTATTTTTTGATCTTCTTGTAGACCCTCGGAATAATTTTTGGGTTGTGCAAACCAAATAGAATGATGACCTTGGGTTGTACCAAGTCTGAAACCAAGTGGATTTATTTTTTGTCCCAT